TTTTGTTTGTTTGTTGCCTGTGTTTGCGTTTGTTGTTTGTCATTCGTAGGGGAGTTGCTATAATAAATTTGTGATTTTTTGATGTAAAAATATGTATATATAATATGGGTGCAATTATTAATGTAACTCCAGTACTGATGACAAAAAAAAAAGTGTATATATAATGTGTGTTAACGATGCGTTTATGATGGCCTTGAAAATGGTAGAAAAAGGCCTTGTGGTGTTTAGGAAATTAGAGGAAGTGTAAAATTATAGAATTATGCCCATCAAGCATTGACTGAAATGGCACTTAATCGAGGAGGGTGGAAATACCATAACCAGATGTAAAACAAAGTGCATCAGAGCCCGAATGATTCCCCAAATACGCCAACCGTCTCATTAATTAGTCCGTCGGGAAAGACGAAGACCGAGATCCATTGATGCCCAGACCTAAATTGTGAGCCTGCTGACGAGCATACTTATGGGGGTACGTTGAAGGTTACCAGAAAAAAAAAAGGGATACCAAAAGGACTGATACAGACCAGTGATCTAATAATGAATGAAATGGTGAAATTTAGCATACCAGATGTCTGTTAAAGGGGAACGTGGATGGATTAACCTAGGAATGACCTCGACTTAGGAATCAGGGGTGCCTCCACCATGTTGTGGGCAGGGTTAGGGGAAATACGGGTTCCTGAAACTAGCGCATACCATGAACATCATGCGGCGGGTAGTTGTCTCGCGGAGGATGGTGAATCAAGAAACCTACCTGATACCAGGTATAATATCCCGATTGACGAGCAGGTACTGAGAGGGGTAGACCGTAACAGCACTGAAGAACAATTTTGGGTATGATAGTCAGTTAACTGGGTTAACCGTATGCACGAGGTATCCAATATATGGTTTGGGCACGTATATAGGGAGTATTACCGTTACCATAGATGAATATGAGGTAAATATAAGTATGTACGTATACATAGTATATGGGTATAGTACGTATATTGAATGTAGTCCATGCCTGATAGAGATATGTGGACAATAAATGAATGTACAATAATACATAGCCCGGGGGGGGTAGGGGGGGGGTCCCCTTACTAAAAGGCTATGTATTCCTAGTTTCTGTAGTTGAGAGCAACGATGGTTTTTCAGACCGTAGACCTTGGATAATACCCAAGCAGAAATTATTATGACCTATTTTATTTTTTTCTTAGGGTTATGTTTTATTTTAGGAGCGTTAGCGGTAGCGTCTAATCCGTCTCCTTATTATGGGGTACTTGGTTTGGTGCTAGGGTCTGTTGTTGGGTGTGGGTGGTTGTTAAGTCTTGGGGTGTCTTTTATTTCTTTAGTGTTGTTTTTAGTTTATTTGGGGGGTATGTTGGTGGTTTTTGTGTACTCTGTGTCTTTGGCTGCTGATCCCTTCCCTGAGACTTGGGGAGACTGGCGGGTATTGGGGTATGGTGTTGGTTTAGTTTTAGTGGTTTTTGTGGGAATGGTGGTTGGGAATTTTGTGGGTGTAGGGGTTCAAGGTGTGAATACTGTGGATTGTGGGGGTGCTGTTTCTATCCGTATGGATTTTAGTGGGGTAGCTATGTTTTATTCTTTAGGTGCAGGGATGTTTTTGGTTGCAGGGTGGGGGTTGTTGTTAACTTTGTTTGTGGTTTTAGAGCTTGTACGGGGGTTATCTCGGGGGGCAATTCGGGCTGTATAGGGGGGTGGAAGGTTGTTTATCAGGAGATAGTTTAATAAAGAATATCAGCTTTGGGAGCTGAAGGTAAGGGTTTAAGTCCCTTTTTCCTGAGGTGAAGGAGAGTTTGGGGTTGCTAGGGTTGTAGGGTACGAGGTTAATTTTGGTGGGCCTTCATTTACTTCTCCCTCCCCCATACTCTAAGAAGGGGTGCAGTCTTCACTCTTTGGTTTACAAGACCAATGTTTTTAATAAACTATTAGAGTATTATTAGTAGAGTATCTTATTTTCTAGGGCTCCAATAGTGGGGAATAGAATTAGGAGGATAAGGAAGTAGGTGAAGGAGGCTGTTTGGCCAATGATAATAAAGGGGTGTTCTACTGGTTGGCTGCCAATTCACGTTAGGACGAGCAGATTGGCTACGAGGAGTCAGAATAGTATTTGTGAGAGGGGTCGGAAGGTTATTGAACGTTGTTTGGATTTATGTAGAAAGGGGATTAGGAATAGAATTAGTACAGAGGCAGCTAGGGCAAGTACGCCTCCTAGTTTATTTGGGATTGAACGTAGGATGGCGTATGCGAATAGGAAATATCACTCTGGCTTAATATGTGGGGGTGTGACTAGAGGGTTGGCTGGGGTGAAGTTTTCAGGATCTCCTAGAAGATTTGGTGAAAAAAAGGCTAGGATTAGGAGAGGGATAAATATGAGTGTAAATCCTAGGATGTCTTTTAGAGAGAAGTATGGGTGGAACGGAATTTTATCACAGTGAGAAACGATTCCTAGGGGGTTGTTTGATCCTGACTCGTGGAGAAAGGTTAGGTGGATGATAGTGATACCGGCGATTAAGAATGGAAGTAGGAAGTGTAGGGCGAAGAATCGTGTGAGGGTTGGGTTGTCCACTGAGAAACCCCCTCAGGCTCATTCCACTAGGGTTTGTCCAATGTAGGGGATAGCTGAGAATAGGTTTGTGATGACTGTGGCTCCTCAGAATGATATTTGTCCTCATGGTAGGACATAACCTACGAAGGCGGTTGCTATTAATGTCAGTAGGAGAATAACTCCAGTGTTTCAAGTTTCTTTGTAGAGGTAGGAGCCGTAGTAGAACCCTCGTCCGATATGGAGATAGATACAGATGAAGAAGAATGATGCTCCATTTGCATGTAGATTGCGGATAAGTCAGCCGTATTGTACATTTCGGCAGGTGTGGGCCACGGATGAGAAGGCTAGTGAGGTGTCGGCTGTGTAGTGTATGGCTAGTAGAAGTCCTGTGAGAATTTGGGTGATCAGGCAGATTCCTAGTAGGGATCCAAAGTTTCATCAAGCTGAGATGTTTGAGGGGGAAGGAAGGTCGATTAGAGAGTTGTTGATGATTTTGAGTAGAGGGTGGGATTTTCGGATGTTAGGGGCCATTGGTTTTGTTCTTTGGGTTGATAGGAGTAGAATGAGGATGGATAGGGCAAATGATCCTAGGTAGGTTTTAATTAGTCCGGTGTGCAGGGGGGTTGAGGTTTTAGCTGCTATAAGTTGTAAGTCGGCTAACCCTTCTGGCCCTATTTTTTTGTACCATGAAAGGTCGATTAGGTGGGAGGCAATTTTTTGTCCATTGTTGAGTAGTGTTATGGGATTTAGTCGATGGAAAAGGGGGTTAAAGTAGCCTAATGTAATAGAGAAATTTGAGTAGGTATTTTGTTTGGAGAGGGTAAGACTGTGGGTTAGGTTTAGTAGTTCTAATGCTAGTATGATGCCTAGGATAGTAACAATGATAGCAGCTATTTTTGTGATTATTGGTATGGTTATAGGGGGCGTTTTTGTTGGTAGAATGTTGGATGTGATTAGGAGGCCAGCGATAACGCTACCCAATGCAAGTCGAGTGATGGGGTTGGTAACTGCGGGGGAATTTTCGTTGATTGGGGTAATTGAGGGGATTCGGGTAAATCCTGTTTGTACTATGAGTATTATTCGAATGCTATATGTAGCTGTGAAGGAGGTGGCCAGTAAGGTGAGTAGGAGGGCTCAAGTGTTTAGGTAGGAGTTGTTAAGGTTTTCGATGATTAGGTCTTTTGAGTAGAATCCAGCGAGGAATGGAGTTCCTATTAGGGCGAGGTTGCCAATGGTCAAGCAGGCAGTGGTTGTTGGGAGTAGTTTTTGTAAGCCGCCTATTTTTCGAATGTCTTGTTCACCTCCTAGGCTGTGGATGATTGAGCCGGAGCACAGGAAGAGTATTGCTTTAAAGAAGGCATGGGTTGAGATATGGAGGAAGGCTAGTTGGGGGAGGTTTAGTCCGATAGTGACTATTATTAGTCCTAGTTGACTTGATGTAGAGAAAGCGATGATTTTTTTAATGTCATTTTGTGTAAGAGCGCATGTGGCAGCAAATAGTGTGGATAGAGCTCCTAGGCAGAGACATGTAGTTATAGCTGTTTGGTTGTTGGTTAGTAAAGGGTGAGTGCGGATAAGTAGAAAGATTCCTGCTACAACTATTGTGCTGGAGTGTAGTAAGGCTGAAACGGGTGTTGGGCCTTCTATCGCTGCGGGAAGTCATGGATGAAGGCCGAATTGGGCTGATTTTCCTGTGGCAGCTAGAATGAGGCCTAGGAGTGGTAGCAGTGGTATTTGATTTTCATATGAGGCTTGTTGGATTTCTCAGGTGTTTATGGTAGAGGCAAGTCATGCCATGCTTAGGATGAGGCCTACGTCTCCAATTCGATTGTAGATTACAGCTTGGAGGGCAGCTGTGTTTGCTTCTGCTCGTCCGTGTCATCAACCAATTAGTAGAAAAGATATAATACCGACTCCCTCTCAACCGATGAAGAGTATGAATAGGTTATTGGCGATTGTTAGGGTTAGTATAGCGATTAGGAATATTAATAAGTAAATAAAGAATTTAGTGATATGGGGTTCTGAGGCTATATATCAGGTTGCGAACTGTAGGATAGATCACGTTACAAATAGGGCAATAGGGAAGAATAGTATTGAGTATTGGTCTATTTTAAAGCTGAGGGGGATTTTGAAGTTAGGGGTGAAGTTTCAATATCACTGTGAGATGATGGTCTCTGTCCCAGAGTAGATGAAGATTGATATAGGGATTAAGCTTGTGAAGAAGGCTGTTTTTACAGTTGATGTAATAGATAGTGGGGTGTTTTGGAGTTTGGGTGATAAGAGTGGTAGGATGATTGGTGTGAGTAAGATGATTAGTGTAAGGAGTATGGAGGTATTGAGGAGTAGTGTAGTCTCCATTGCTTTTACTTGGAGTTGCACCAAGATGAGTGGCTCCTAAGACCAATGGATTGCTGTTATCCTTTAAAAGCAAGGGGGCTGAGGGTTTAGACTCAGATGCAGGAGTTAGCAGTTCTTGCTGGTTAAACCACCCCTCGGCGAATAAGAAGATTTTAACTTCTATTTTTAGAATCACAATCTAATGTTTGGGTTAAAACTATATTTGCATTAGATGGTCCCTGAGATTAGTTCTGGTTTTAGTATAAGGAGTAGTATGGGGAGAATATGGAGGGTTATTAGAAGGTGCTCTCGTGTGTTTGAGTTGGGGATTGATGTGATATAGGAAGGTGATGTCCCTCGTTGAGTTATTAGGAGCATAAAGAGAGTGTATGAGGCAGTTAGAAGTGTTGCGAGCCCTGTGAGGATAATGGTTGGTATGGATCAGTTGAATAAAGCGGTTATGATTGTAAGTTCTGCTATTAAATTGGTTGTAGGTGGTAGTGCTATATTAGTTAGGTTGGCTAGCAATCATCATGTACTTATGAGTGGTAGTAGTGGTTGTAGGCCACGAGTTAGTAAGAGGATGCGGCTGTGTGTACGCTCGTAGTTTGTATTGGCTAAGCAGAATAGTATGGAGGATGTTAGGCCGTGTGAGATTATGAGGATCATGGCTCCTGAGAATGATCAGTCAGTTTGGATTATGCTAGCAGCAATAACTAAGCCTATATGACTTACGGATGAGTAGGCGATTAATGATTTTAAGTCAGTTTGGCGGAGACAGATCGAGCTTGTTATTAGTGCTCCTCACAGGGCAAGGGTTAGGAATGGGAAGCATAAGTAGCTTGTGAGGGGTCCTATTAGCATGGTTACTCGTATAATACCATAGCCTCCTAGTTTTAGCAGTAATGCGGCTAGTAATATGGAGCCTGCAATGGGGGCTTCTACATGGGCTTTGGGTAATCATAGGTGGAGTCCGTATAACGGTGCTTTTACTATAAATGTTATTAGGAGAGCTAGTCCTGATAGGGTCCCCGTTCATGAGAGTGTTAGTGAGGGGTGTATTAGTTCTAGGGTTGGCAGGTGGAGTGTACCTGTTTGTGTGTGTAGGTGGAGGAGGGTTACTAGAAGCGGTAAAGAGCTGATTAGAGTGTAGAATAGTAGGTAAATGCCAGCACTTAGTCGTTCAGGCTGATTTCCTCATCGAGTGATTAGAATTAGTGTTGGGATGAGAGTTGCTTCGAATGAGATATAAAATAGGATTACTTCTGTAGCTGAAAAAGCTAGGATAATAAATGGTTGGATTGTGATGAGGGTTGTAATGAAGATTCGTTTTCGTACTATGGGTTCTTGTTGAAGGTGGTTTTGGCTTGCTATAAGTATGAGAGGGAGTAGTCAGCATGAGAGTACTAGTAGTGGAGCTGAGATTTGATCAACCCCTGCCCATTGTGAAAGGTTTTTATGAGGGAAGTAGGTTGGATGGAGTCATTGTAGGCTGATGGCAGCGATTAGAAGGCTGTGGGTTGTAGTGTTAGTTCAGATCAGGTTTTTTGGGGATAGGAGGGCTGTAGGCAGAAGTATAATTGTAGGAATAATAATTTTTAGCATTGTAGGAGGTTTAGGTTATGTAGGTGGTCAGAACCATGTGTTCGGGTTGATGATACTAGTATGGCCAGGCCTGTTCCTGCCTCACATGCAGAGAAAGCTAGTATTAATACTGGAATTAAAGTAAATGATGGTGTTTGAGTTTGGATTGGTCAGATTGATAGAGCAACATATAGGGAGAGTATTATGCTTTCTAGACATAGTAGGGCTGAGATAAAATGGGTTCGGTGGAAGGCAAGACCAAGGCCACTTAGAGTGAAGGCTGAGTAGAAACATAAGTGTAATAAGGACATAAGAAAGTTATAGGATTTTCTATAATCTGCTGAGCCGAAATCAGCTGTCTTAGTTAGACTAACTTTCTGTTATTCTGCTCATTCTAAGCCCCCTTGGGTTCATTCGTAAATTAATCCTAGAGTAAGTAGGAGGAGGATGATAGAAGTTCACAGTAAAGTTAGTGTAGGATGTGGGAGTTGGATTGCTCATGGGAGTGGGAGGAGGAGGGCGATTTCTAGGTCGAAGAGTAGAAATAGGATGGCTACTGAGGAAGAATCGGATGGAGAAGGGGAGTCGGGCGGAACCTAATGGGTCGAAGCCACATTCGTAGGGAGATAGTTTTTCTGCATCTGGGTTTATTTGGGCTAGTCAGAAGTTTACTGTGGTTAGGATGATGCTTAGTGTTAGGGAGAGTAGAAGTATGAATGTGATTATGTTTATTGCTCTTCTCTGGGGTTGCACCAGATTTTAGAGATTGGAAGTCAATTGTAATTAATATACTAGAAGAGCATGATCCTCATCAGTAGATTGTCATGTAGAGGAATAATCAGATAACGTCTACGAAATGTCAATATCAGGCAGCTGCCTCGAATCCAAAGTGGTGGTTGGATGTGAAGTGGAATTTGATTAGTCGTAGCAGGCAGACGGTGAGGAAGGATGATCCGATGATTACATGCAGGCCGTGGAATCCTGTAGCTACGAAGAAAGTAGAGCCATAGACTCCATCAGCAATTGAGAATGAAGCCTCATGGTATTCTATAGCTTGAAGGGCAGTGAAATAGAACCCTAACAGGATTGTTAGGGTTAGGGCATGGATTGCTTGTTTTCGATTACCCTCCGTAATACTGTGGTGAGCTCATGTAACGGTGACACCTGAGGCTAGAAGGATAGCTGTATTGAGTAGGGGCACTTCTAGTGGATTGAGGGGTTTGATTCCTGTGGGAGGTCATAGTCCCCCTAATTCTGGTGTTGGTGCTAAGCTTGAATGGAAGAATGCTCAGAAGAAACCTAGGAAAAAGAATGCTTCGGATGTGATGAAGAGGATTATACCGTATCGTAGGCCTTTTTGGACTGTGGGTGTATGGTGTCCTTGAAAGGTGCCTTCTCGTACAACATCTCGTCATCATTGTAGTATTACTAGGAGTATGGAGAGTAGGCCTAATGTTAATAAGTATATGGAGCTGTAGTGAAACCATATAATTAGTCCAGATGTTGTTAGTAGAGCAGCTGCAGCGCCGAAGATTGGTCATGGGCTGGGATCTACTATATGATAGGAGTGTGCTTGGTGTGCCATTAAATATTTTCTTGTAAGTATAAGCTTAGTAGGAGTACGAAGACGTAAGCTTGGATTATGGCGACTGCTACTTCTAGGATTGTTAGTAGGAGTAGGATGGATGCTGTTAGGATGGAGATGGTTGGTATGATAGGTAGAAGGGCCATAGTAGCAGTAGAGATGAGTTGAATTAGAAGATGGCCGGCTGTAAGGTTAGCTGTGAGTCGAACACCTAGGGCTAAGGGTCGGATAAGTAGACTTGTTGTTTCAATAAGAATGAGGGCTGGGATGAGTGGGGTGGGGGTTCCTTCTGGTAAGAGATGGCCAAGGGAAATAGATGGTTGGTTGCGTAGTCCTGTGAGGAGGGTTGCTAGTCAGAGGGGAAAGGCTAATGCTATGTTTATAGATAGTTGGGTGGTTGGGGTGAATGTATATGGCAGCAACCCTAGAAGGTTAGTTAATAGGAGGAAGACTATTAGTGATGAAAGAATGAGTGCTCATTTATGTCCTGGTTTGTTTAGTGGGGTTATTAATTGTTTTGTAATTAGTTGTAGAAATCATAGTTGGAGTGTAGAGAGACGGTTGGTAATTCAACGGCCTCCGGGGGATGGAAGCAATAGAGTAGGGAAGAGTAGGGAGAGTAGGATTAGTGGGATTCCTAGTAATTGAGGGCTGGCGAATTGGTCAAAGAAGCTTAGGTTCATGGTCAAGTTCATGGTGTGGGATTGGGGGTTGTTTTGGTTTTGTTGGGGGGTGAGTTTGTAGGGGTGAAAGATAGGAGTTTGGGTTGTATGAGGAGGAGAAAGATTGCTCATGATGCTAGTATGATGAGAAATCATGGGTTTGGGTTGAGTTGAGGCATATCATTAAGGAGGAGAAGTGCTCCTCTTTCTCTAGCTTAAAAGGCTAGTGCTGTTTCATAGCTTCTTAATGATGAGGAAGCAGAAAGTAGTGATGATCAGTTCTCGAAGTGTGTGAGTGGGGTTGATTCTACTACAATAGGTATATAGCTGTGGTTAGCCCCACAGATTTCTGAGCATTGACCGTAGAAGATTCCTGGTCGAGTAGTGATGAATGAGGTTTGGTTTAGTCGTCCTGGGATTGCATCGGTTTTAACACCCAGGGTTGGGACTGCTCATGAGTGAAGGACATCTCCGGCAGTGATGATGACTCGGATGGGTGATTCTATAGGGACAACAACTCGATGGTCGACTTCTAGTAGTCGGAAGTGACCTGAGGGCAGTTCTGATGTTGGGACTATGTATGAGTCGAATGAGAGGTCTTTAAAGTCTGTATATTCGTAGGTTCAATATCATTGATGGCCGATAGCTTTTAGGGTCAGGTCAGGTTCATCAATTTCATCTATTATATATAGGATTTGTAGGGATGGAAGGGCGAGTAGAATAAGTACGATAGCTGGTAGGATAGTTCAGATTAGTTCTACTTCTTGTGCGTCTACTGTGTTAGAGGATAGTTTTTCTATAAGTATTAAAGTAAGTAAATAGAGGACTAGACTACAAATTGCTAGTGCAACTATAAGTGCATGGTCGTGAAATTCAACTAGTTCTTCTATAATAGGAGACGATGCGTCTTGGAATCCAAATTGAGATGGGTTTGCCACATGAGATGTACAGGATTTTAACCTGTGACTTAGTCTTGACAAGGCTATGTAATGGGTTTACTAACTTCTCATAAGAAAGAAGCATAAGTGGTTTAGTGCAGTTGGCTTGAAACCAGCGTGTGGAGGTTCGATTCCTTCCTTTCTTGGACTTGAACATAGGCTGGTTCTTCAAAGGTGTGATGTGGGGGTGGGCAGCCATGGATTCACTCAATGTTGGTTGGGATTAGTTCTGGTTGGGCAACTTTTCGTTTTGAAGAGAATGCCTCCCAGATGATAAATATTAGTATGATTACAGCTGTTATAGAGATTAGGGAGCCAATAGAGGATAAGGTGTTTCATAGGGTGTAGGCGTCTGGATAGTCTGAGTATCGTCGTGGTATTCCGGCTAGGCCTAGGAAGTGTTGTGGGAAGAAGGTTAGATTGACTCCTGTAAATATAACTCCGAAGTGGGCTTTTGCTCAGGTTGGATGGAGGGTGTATCCGGTAAATAGGGGGAATCAGTGTGTGAAGCCTGCCAAGATAGCAAAAACAGCCCCCATGGAGAGGACATAATGGAAATGGGCTACTACGTAGTATGTATCATGTAGGGCGATGTCTAGGGAGGAGTTTGCTAGTACGATGCCAGTTAGACCTCCGATAGTGAACAGGAAGATAAAGCCTAAGGCTCATAGAATAGGAGGGTCTCATTTGATTGTCCCTCCATGTAAGGTAGCTAATCAGCTGAATACCTTAATACCAGTTGGGATAGCGATGATTATGGTAGCGGATGTGAAGTAGGCTCGAGTGTCTACATCTATTCCTACGGTGAATATGTGATGGGCTCATACAATAAAGCCCAGGAATCCGATAGATAATATGGCTCATACTATTCCTATATATCCAAAAGGTTCTTTTTTCCCTGCGTAATAAGTCACTACATGAGAGATTATTCCAAAGCCTGGGAGAATTAAGATGTAGACTTCAGGGTGGCCGAAGAATCAGAAGAGGTGTTGGTATAGTACGGGGTCTCCTCCTCCAGCGGGGTCAAAGAATGTGGTGTTAAGGTTTCGGTCTGTGAGGAGTATGGTAATGCCAGCAGCAAGTACTGGGAGCGATAGTAGGAGAAGGATGGCAGTGATTAGTACAGATCATACGAACAGGGGTGTTTGGTATTGTGTGAGGGCTGGTGGTTTTATGTTGATAGCGGTAGTGATAAAGTTGATTGCCCCTAGGATGGAGGAAACACCAGCTAAGTGAAGTGAAAAAATGGCAAGATCTACAGAAGCCCCTGCATGGGCAAGATTTCCAGCCAGTGGAGGGTATACTGTTCATCCTGTTCCTGCTCCTGCTTCGACTGTGGATGATGCTAGTAGTAATAGGAAGGATGGAGGTAAGAGTCAAAAGCTCATGTTATTTATTCGGGGGAATGCCATGTCTGGAGCACCAATTATAAGTGGAACTAGTCAGTTTCCAAAGCCTCCGATCATTACGGGTATTACTATGAAGAAGATTATTACGAAGGCATGGGCAGTGACGACTACATTATAGATTTGGTCATCTCCTAGTAGTGTTCCTGGTTGGCCTAGTTCAGCACGGATAAGTAGGCTGAGGGCTGTACCTACTATGCCTGCTCATGCACCAAAGATGAGGTATAGTGTGCCAATGTCTTTGTGGTTTGTAGAAAAAAATCATCGAGTAATGAATGTCACAGGTAAGATGGCTGAGAGATTAAGCGTTAGGCTGTAGTCCTTTTTACAGAGGTTCAATTCCTCTTCTTATCGGCCCTGTAGTGAAATTCATATTGAGTTGCAAACTCATTGATGTACATTAAAAGTGTACCAGGGTCTGATTAGACAGAAGCCTGCTGGATAAGGCATTTAGCTGTTAACTAGATTATTATGGGATCAAGGCCCATCTGTCTAGGATAAGGCCTTAGCTTAATTAAAGTGTCTGATTTGCATTCAGGAGATACAGGTTAATGTCCTGTTGGTCTTAGCAGAAACTAAGAGGTTTCAACTCTTATTTAAGGCTTTGAAGGCCTTTGGTTTGGTTTTAGTTATCCTAAGTTTCTAAATAGAGGTGAGTATTATAGGGGAGAGGGGTAAGAGGGTTGTGGAGAGTGAAGTTAGGATAGCGGTTATAGGGTTAGTGTGTTTGTTAATATGTCATTGTTTTATGTGGTTAGCAGAGTTTGGGGGAAGTGTAATTGTTGCATAGTATGCGAGGCGTAGATAAAAGAATAGGCCTAGAAGTGATAGTATGGAGATGATTACAGCTGTGACTGTTATTTCTTGTTTAGTAAGTTCTTGGAGGATTAATCACTTTGGTATGAATCCTGTTAGTGGAGGTAGGCCAGCTAAGGATAATAGGGCTAGTATTAGGGTGGCATTAAGAACTGGGGTTTTTGTTCAGGAGGTTATTATTGTAGAGAGCTTTAGGGTTTTAGTTGTGTTGAGGGATAAGAATACGGCTGCAGTTATAAGGACATATAAGTAGAAGGTTAAAATTGAGAGTTTGGGGTCATAAATGATAATGACAGCTATTCATCCTATATGGGAGATAGATGAGAATGCTAGGATTTTGCGTGTTTGTGTTTGGTTTAACCCCATTCATCCTCCTAATGTAGCTGAAATAAGAGCTAGTGTGGTAAGTATTGTGGGGTTTAGTGAGGATGATGTTATGAAGAGGATTGTTATGGGAGGGAATTTCATTACTGTTGAGAGAAGTAGTGCAGTGGTTAGAGATGTACCTTGGAGAACTTCTGGGAATCAGAAGTGGAACGGAGCTAGACCAAGTTTGATGGCGATTGCTGCTGTAAGTAATAAGCAAGATGTTGGGTTTGTTAGTTGAGTGATATCCCATTGGCCCGTAGTTCAGGCATTGGATATACTTGAAAATAGGAGTAAGGCTGAAGCGGCAGCTTGGACTAGGAAGTATTTGATGGATGCCTCTACTGCTCGGGGGTGGTGGGATTTTGAGATGAGGGGGATAATTGCAAGTGTGTTAATTTCTAACCCGGTTCATGCTATTACTCAATGGTTGCTTGAGATGGTAATAGTTGAACCCGTAATAAGACTAAGTGTGCAGATAAGTTTAGCGTGGGGGTTCATTAGTAAGGGAAGGGGTTAAACCATCATTTTCGGGGTATGGGCCCGATAGCTTAGGGTTAGCTGACCTTACTAGAAAATAATATAGAGGAAGTATGAAGAGTTTTGATCTCTTTTGTGTAGGTTCGATTCCTACTTTTCTAAGTTTCTAGGAAATGAGAGGATTGGTAGACCTCTATGTTCACTTTATCATAGTGACCCTTTGGTTCAGGCACATTTCCTTAGTAAGGAGGGAGACCTGCATAGGAGATTGGCATGCTTGTATGTCATAAGCATAGAGCTAGTGTTAGGGGTAGGAAATTCTTTCAGAGGAGGTGTATAAGTTGATCGTAGCGGAATCGTGGATAGGAGGCTCGGACTCATAAGAAACCTGAGGAGAGTAATAGGGTTTTTATAGCTAGGGCTAGTGGGAAGAGTTCGGATGGGAGGTTGAGTGAACTTGGATTTAGGAATAAGATGGCAGTGAGTGTGTTTATTAATATAATGTTGGCGTACTCGGCTAAGAAAAATAGGGCAAAGGGTCCTGCAGCGTACTCTACATTGAATCCTGAGACAAGTTCTGATTCCCCCTCAGTTAGGTCGAAGGGCGCTCGGTTTGTTTCTGCGAGCGTAGAGATGTATCATATTATTGCTAGTGGTCAGGTAGAGAAGATTAGGTAGAGGGGTTCCTGAGTAATAGCAAGGGTGTTTAGGGTATAGTTGCCACTTAGCATGATTACGGATAATAGGATGATTGCTAGTGTTACTTCATAGGAGATAGTCTGTGCGACTGCTCGTAGTGCCCCAATTAGTGCGTATTTTGAGTTTGAGGCCCATCCTGACCATAGAATAGAATATACAGCTAGGCTCGATATTGATAGGAGAAATAATAGGCCTAGGTTTAGGTCGGTTAGGGAAAAGGGAAGGGGTAGGGGAATTCAGATGGTAATGGCTAGTAATAGGGCTAGGATGGGAGTTATGATAAATAAAAGGGGTGAGGAGGTTGTGGGGCGGATTGGTTCTTTGATAAATAGTTTTACCCCATCTGCTACAGGTTGCAGTAGTCCGAATGGGCCAACAATGTTTGGGCCTTTTCGAGCTTGTATGTAGCTTAGGACTTTTCGCTCAACTAATGTGAGGAAAGCTACTGCGATTAGAATGGGGATTGCATAGGAGAGTGATATAGTGAGATGGTTTAAAGCAGATAGTTGCATTGGAGTAAAGCTAGGGAGAGGACTTGAACCTCTGGGTAAAGGACTTAAGCCTTTTGCATTTACCGAGCTCTGCCACGCTAGCTAACCCTTTTCTAGGGTGTGAGTTATATGTGGGGGCTTTCTTCTTAGTTGAGTTGATTTCACTAATTAGAGGGAAGGCGTGCATATTTAGTATTGGCCTTACTTTTCCGGTCCTTTCGTACTGGGAAGAGTGCTGCATAGATAGAAACCGACCTGGATTGCTCCGGTCTGAACTCAGATCACGTAGGACTGTTAATCGTTGAACAAACGAACCCTTAATAGCGGCTGCACCATTAGGATGTCCTGATCCAACATCGAGGTCGTAAACCTCCTTGTCGATATGGGCTCTTGAAGGAGATTGCGCTGTTATCCCTGGGGTAGCTTGGTTCATTAATCAATTATATTGGGTCTGGTTACTGTTAGTACTTTGAGGTGTGGTTCTTAGTTAAGGTTTATGGTCTTATTTTTGGAGGATTCTTTTTTCTCCAAGGTCGCCCCAACCGAAAAATAGGGACCATTATTGCATATAAAGTGAGCCTCAGTAGGTTCGGAAGTTAAATGCATTGGTCCTCGATTTTTAAGTTCCACAGGGTCTTCTCGTCTTATGTCCATATTCCTGCTTTTGCACAGGAAGATCAATTTCACTGATTATCTGCAAGAGACAGTTAAGACCTCGTTTAGCCATTCATACAAGTCTCGATTTATGGGACAATTGATTGCGCTACCTTCGCACGGTTAGGATACCGCGGCCGTTAAACATAAGTCACTGGGCAGGCATCACCTTCAATACTTGTTGTTAGCTGAAGGCTATGTTTTTGGTAAACAGTCGGGCCTTTGGTTTGCCTAGTTCCTTTTGCAGATTTTAATCTTTCTAATAAGCGCTCCTGAGTTGGGTTAACAGGGTAATTCTATATGTGTTCTTGTTGGTGTAGATATAAGTCGGTCTGTTAATAATGTTAGATGTAAGCCTGCGCTTGAGAGAAGGATCTTCTAATTACTCATTTTAGCATTAATTCTCCTATTATCATAGGTTAGCCTGTTAGTGGTTGAGGGGTTCCTGATGTTTTTAGATTTTTAATATAAGTGAGCTTTGACGCACTCTCTAATGGTGGCTGCTTTAGGGCCTACGTGTGTTGGGGGAAATGAGTTACCCTCTGGTGTAGAATGTATTCTTCTTTAAAGGAGCTGTACCTCCTTTAAATTTCTCCTAACTCTCCTCATATATAAGGCTAATTAAGTGTCCGGGAGGGGAAAAATTAGGGGTGAACTTAGATTCGTTTTACAGGCAACCAGCTATCACCCAGCTCGATTGGCTTTTCACCTCTACTAACAAGTCTTCCCACTCTTTTGCTACAGAGACGGGTTCGCTCATGGTAGCTGCTTGTAAGTAGCTCGCTTGGGTTTCGGGGTGGCAAGCTTAAGTTCACTTTGCTTGAGTATTCTTGCTAAATCATGATGCAAAAGGTACAAGGGTTAGTCTTTGCTATTTCTTGCTTGCTTTTTCACTATTATTTCATCTTTCCCTTACGGTACGGAGGTCTCTATTGCGTCAAGTGACTTTTCTATCGCCTGTACTAAGTATATAGAATGTTTTAGTTTAGTGCTTTAGTTGATTGTTTATATGGAGGTAGAATTATAGTTGAGCTAGAGGAGGGCTTCAAGGCGGTCTTTGATTATGTAGACATCTTTCAGGTGTAAGCTGAATGCTTTGGATTTATAGCTACGTCTTGATATACTAAGTGCACCTTCCGGTACACTTACCTTGTTACGACTTGCCTCATCTTCAGCTGAGGAGATTATTATTTATAGGGTGCTTGTAGCTTGTGAGGAGGGTGACGGGCGGTATGTACGTGCCCTAGAGCCAGCTTAAAATAGACTCTCTTATTCTGTTTTACTGCTAAATCCGCCTTCTGAAGGTGATTTCACATCTTCTTTCGTGGATATTCTATGTTAGAAAATGTAGCCCATTTCTTCCATCTCATACGCTATACCTTGACCTGTCTTGTTAGCGAAGTGGCTATTGTGCTCGCTATTGTTCTTTCATTAGGCGGGCTGGCGACGGCGGTATGTAGGCTGTATTGGCAAGAGATGGCTGGGTGTATCGTGGGTTATCGATTATAGAACAGGCTCCTCTAGGTGGGTTTAGGGCACCGCCAAGTCCTTAGAGTTTTAAGCGTTTGTGCTCGTAGTTCTCAGGCGGATGCTCTGGTAAGGTGAGTATCAAGATTTAGGGCTAAGCATAGTGGGGTATCTAATCCCAGTTTGTGCCTTAGCTTTCGTGGGTTAAAGTTTATCACATGTGCTAAGATCATTTTCATGGTGGTCTTAGGTGCATCTTAGGCTTATGACAGCTTGGTTGCATTTTGATCTTAGTTGGTTGGATAGCGTATTACCACACTTTACGCCGATTACTGTTAGTTTGGGTCTCTTGTGTGACCGCGGTGGCTGGCACAAGATTTACCAACCCTTAAGGTCGCTATAACTAAGTCAAGTTTACACTTATTGCTTAATGTTTATTACTGCTGAATACCCGTGGGGGTGTGGCTAAGCAAGGTGTCTTGGGCTACTGGGAAAGTGTGCCTGATACCTGCTCCTTTCGTCTGGGGGGAGACGTTAAGGGCATTTACACTGGGGTGCGGATACTTGCATGTATATGTTTAGCGAAAATTAACAGTAAGGTTAGGACTAAGTCTTTTGTCCTTAGGTAGGGTGGGTACCATCTTGGCATCTTCAGTGCCATGCTTTGATGCTTAAGCTATGAGGAC